CTAAAGTCATTGATAACTAGTTAGTCAAAACAAGAATTTATTTTGACCAAACCATCTAGTTTCCTTTGATTATTGCAGGGCATATCTCATTTCAAGATTTATCGACTGACTTGATCGAGATCCTATTTCCAGTCTACTTAATTTTTTTAGTTCAATTTTATTTAATTGCTTTAGTTAGTATAACTCTAGATGTTATACTTAGACAAATTTTCTTGTTTTTGCCTAGGATTCTTCCTAAAGCCTAAAGAAAGCAAATAGAATTCTTATTTTGTGTTTAATAATTTTGAATTTATTATTCTTTTGATTATTTGAATTTTCTTTATAAAAATGCGAGTTCGTAATTTGGATTTTTTAGGAACAGAGTCGAAAGTTTTTTTCTTAGTAATTTAGAATAGAACAAGTATTCAAATGTAAGAGAATGGGTAGGTATCTGAGGATTTCGAATATCTTAATCTTAGTGTTGGTATATTCCGTTTATCAGATCTGGATGGGGTGGGGTTTTCTCTTGATTGAATACAGAAAAAGAAGACCACCCCCCCCTTGTTTTGGTGTGCTTGGCCGGGTCTTGGTAAGGTATACCAAATAAAAGGAGTATCGCTGGCTTAACCCTTTGATTGTGGGCAGAAAAATGCATATGGAATTTCCCTCCGACAATTAATGACGAAGGGTTGGTTTGTTTGGAAAAAGATCGATTCGATCCCTTGAAATATGATATGTTTTTTCGGTTTTCTGTTCTGCTTTAAATGATTCCCGTGAGTGAGTTTCTAGGACAAATTTTGTTTCGATGAACCAACCGGTCAGTTATAAGCAACAAACAAGAATGAAGAAATCAAAATTATACAATTTTTTATTTCAAATGAAAATTTGGAATTTTATTCATTTTTTTTTATAGGGCTCTAGGGCTATACGGACTCGAACCGTAGACCTTCTCGGTAAAACAGATCAAACTTATTATTATCAAAATGATCTGAACTGTTTCAAAGACCCAACATGCATTTTTTTTTGCATTGGGCTCTTTCATTAACTGATAAAAATATCAGCCAATCTGCCATATTTTTTTTCTTGACAGAAAAATAAGATAAGGAGATGGCTCCATGTGCTCTGATTCATTATTTGGGATTCTAATTCAGAGCACTACCAAAGTGTTTCAAAGGTGAAGTTATTTTGACGTAGGTCTGCCTTTGGCCTAGAATTTTAAGTTAAATGAAGTCTCTATCGTTCGGCTTAAAAAATCCAATATGAAACTTCATACACCTTCAAGTTCATAGGACGAAAAGAGATTTTTTGAGGGCCTTATACTCATTATGCCTAGCATTGAATATACTGTTATTCACCTTATCAATATCTCAAGGCGGAGCCTGTTTGGTACCTACAAAGGGCACTCAAATAGGACCGAACCTCTCGTCAGGCTATTGTTCTCTTTTCTCTTAAAGTTATTATGGAGTAAGACATCGATTTCTCAATAAGATCCATTTTTTGGATTGTATGGTGGATTCCCCTGAAAAACATTGGCGCGCGTGTAAACGAGGTGCTCTACCAACTGAGCTATAGCCCTTAGTGCTTGTGATGCATATTTTATCATGTATATAATTTGTTGTCAAGATGAATATTCTATGATCCAACATCCGAAATTTTTGAGTGGTATTGATTCGATTATTGTTGCTTATAAAGAATATGATATTTATAATCCATCGATAGGATGGGTTCCATTTGGTTCTCTTTGGGATAATAAATGACCTACTTAACTCAGTGGTTAGAGTATCGCTTTCATACGGCGGGAGTCATTGGTTCAAATCCAATAGTAGGTATAACTTATTAGATACCGGAGTCAACGGTATCTAATAAGTTTTTTGTCCCACCCTTTGTTTATTTTTATAGATTTTTTATTTATTTCATTTTTGAATTGCGTTGTATCTAAATTGGATTCTGCTTGATTGGATTCTGTCGAGTGAATCCAATCAAAATAGGGTTTAGAAACAGAACCTCTTTTGATTATTTGAACGCACCAACTAGTTATGAAATTGCATTGACAGCCTCGACTCTTGTCCTAGCTCGTCGGAGAGCTAGATTTGCCTCAATTATTTGTCTCTTTCCTTCAGCCTTTTTCAAATTAGCTTCTGCTATTTCAAGAGTTTGCTGAGCTTCTTGTGAATCAATATCACTACCCTTTTCCGCATCATTTACTAAAACAGTGATCTCATTATTGCCTATTCTAGCAAAACCGCTCATCAGAGCGATCGTTAACCATTGGTCCTTAAGGCGTATTCTCAAAATCCCTATATCTACAGCTGTAGCAATAGGAGCATGATTTGGTAATACGCCAATTTGACCACTATTTGTAGATAAAATGATTTCTTTCACTTCTGAATCCCAAATAATTCGATTAGGGGTCAGTACACAAAGATTTAAAGTCATTTCTTCAAATTGCTCTCCATTTCTAAGTTCATAGCCTTCGCGGTAGCTTCATCGATATTACCTACTAAATAAAAGGCCTGCTCAG